AAGGCATCAATAGAAAACCCCCAATTTTTTGGGGTCCTGCTTATTTTCATTGGCTTCGGATTAGTAGAATAATTCGGAATAGCGGCCAAGATCTTGGGAAAATCCAAGTTAATGATCAATAGGTTTGGATAAATAATTTAGGAAAGATATTATCATACTGACACAATATAAGGACAAGTATATGCGAAATCTATCCCTTTTTAGTTAAAAGTTTTCTTCGAATCCAACCTTTCCCTTTAAGGAATTTAATTGGTTAGCATAATATAATATCTAATAAATAGAAAATCGAATAGTGGATAATCTGTTATGAGAGAAAGAAAACATTCTTTGAAGAATCAAGATTCGTAATCAATCCTTGCCTTGTTTGTTGGATTAGGTCTAACTTTCTTGACTAAACTGCAAGCGTGGAACTTTACGAGATGAAATAGGGAAAGACAGAAGATAGAACTTAAAAGGATAATTGAAGTGACTCGTCTTCGAATCAACTTTGGTTGGGGTTCGAAAAAGGAATAAAAATAAAGTAAATTCAAGGAAGAGCTTTCCTTTTTTTAAGGGGCCCCTTGCTCGGGGGGTCGTGGAATGCTTTTCTTCTCCTCTTATTCCATATGGAATAGAATCAGTTAAAATAAGAAGGAATAGGGGAATATTCGACTGTTTCAATTCTTTATTTATCTTATATTCAAAAATTCTCCCAAAATCCAATTTAATTTTTCAATGGGGTTAGATGATCTAGTTCTTAATATTATTACTTTAAAGAACTGACAGATTCCACAACAAATCTCTTGATTCGGAATTAGAGACTCATGTCCCATCTGATGAATCGATTTTCTTTTACACTTCTGTATCTCACTCTATCTTGTTTTTTAGTATTATCTAAAATAACCGATGAATTCTGAATTTTCCATAACTTAGGTAAGTGCTTTACCAACATATGTAGTGTAGTAAAAAAATAAATGGAATTTAACCCTTTCATGCTTACTATAACTAGTTATTTCGGTTTTCTACTGGCTGCTTTAACTATAACCCCAGCTCTATTTATTGGCTTGAACAAGATACGTCTTATTTGAAATGAATTGAATGAATAAGTCAGAAAATAAAAATCTTTCTTTTGGATTCCTGGTATTCTACGACTCTTTTCCACACTAATTATCAATTCTTTTCTTGGTCATTGAGATTCGTGGATAATTTAGACTACTATTTAGGGATAGATCGTACCTCTTTTTTTTTATCCCCTCGAACAAATCGAAATGATTGAAGTTTTTCTATTTGGAATCGTCTTAGGCCTAATTCCTATTACTTTAGCGGGATTATTCGTGACTGCGTATTTGCAATACAGACGTGGGGATCAGTTGGATCTTTGATTGAGTAATATTTCTTTTTTGATTGACCTCCTCCAGACCAGAGAGGAGGTCAAATTGGAGTTGCAATTCAACTTTGTTTTGTTAAGTTATTTTACTCTGCTTCGACATAAGATAGATGGAATCACGCTCTGTAGGATTTGAACCTACGACATCGGGTTTTGGAGACCCGCGTTCTACCGAACTGAACTAAGAGCGCTTTCATTCAAAAAGAAAACCCTTTTCTACTCCTAACGTGTCTCACGTACGTATAGTATCCACAAATTCAAGTTATACCCACTTTAATCGATCTCCTCGCTACTGCCCATAAAGAAGAAAGAAGTAATAGGTAGGGATGACAGGATTTGAACCTGTGACATTTTGTACCCAAAACAAACGCGCTACCAAGCTGCGCTACATCCCTTTTCCAAATTGTTGTATAATGGCATTGTACACAATTCCTGTCTTGTTTTCCACATCGTAATTTTCTTCTCTTTCTCTATCTATATAGAACCTTCTTGTCATTTCTTCTTTTTGGTCTCATATAATCAAGGAATGGTATACATCTAAAATCCTATCTAATTTCACCTATAAAAGAAAGATTACTATTCCTTGGTAATGTATAGGAAGAAGGGGTCATCTTTTTCTTTTTTAGGGGTAGGAAAATCTCGTCTATACCGTTCATTCGTTCATTCTATATATAGAATATTTATTTTGTTTTTTTAGTTAGGAATTTCGCCTAAACAAAAGAAATACAAATGATCTTGGGCAAGAGTATCTGATCATATATGTATTCCAATAAGGAAGGAGGATTTTCAATGCGGGATATAAAAACATATCTCTCTGTAGCGCCCGTGCTAAGTACTCTATGGTTTGGGGCTTTAGCAGGTTTATTGATAGAAATTAATCGTTTATTCCCAGATGCTTTGTCATTCCCTTTTTTTTAATTCTAGTTATTGCTATGCGAGGAATTCTTCGTGACATGACGCAAATTTTCCCTTTTTCAATCCTTTTTTTTTTTTAGTATAGGAAGGAAAAAGAAAGAAAAGATGGATTGGGTTGAACCTCAGAGTCATGAAAAATTCGGCAAATCCCATTTTGGAAAACAGAAATTCAATCAAAAGCGGTATCCAAGCTAAGTCAGGCCTCAGAAATCAGAGCATAGAAAGAGGCTGGGCTGGCTACTTAAATGAAAGGATTTCGAAGCAAAATCCTTGCTAATTCGACAAGGATTGTATTCCTTAATTATTTCTCTATTTTTTATTACTTAATTTAAGAATTTTAAAAATTTTTTATTCGAATGGATTTTATTCTTCTTCTTGGGATTCAAAATAGAAGAATAACAGAATAAGTAGAAGAATTAAGTTAAGTCAATCCAAAAAAGAAAGGAGGTTCATGGCCAAGGGGAAAGGTGTTAGAATCAGAGTTATTTTGGAATGTATCAGTTGTGTTCGAAAAGGTGCCAATGAGGAATCGACGGGGATTTCTAGATATAGTACTCAAAAGAATCGCCACAATACACCCGGACAATTAGAATTAAAAAAATTTTGTCGTTATTGTCGCAAGCATACGACTCATGACGAAATAAAAAAATAGGAGCATCGTGTGTTTGATCTTTCCAAAGAACAGATTTAATATATAGAACATAGATAGAATACAAAATACAAATCAATTCATTTGATTTCAGGTAGATATTATTTCATATGTATAGAGGGTATTCATATACTATATATGAATCAAATAATAATATGAATCAAATAATATATGGACCAAAGAAAGACTACTTCTTCTGGATCCAAAATTAATAAAATAAAGAAATCCATTTTTTTTTTCAAATTTTAAAATAAAGAATAAATAATAAATCATGTATACATCTAAACAACCTTTTCATAAATCTAAGCAAACTTTTCATAAATCCAAGCAAACTTTTCATAAATCCAAGCAAACTTTTCGTAAATCCAAACAACCTTTTCGTAGGCGTCCTCGGATTGGCCCGGGGGATCGAATTGATTATAGAAACATGAGTTTAATTAATCGATTTATTAGTGAACAAGGAAAAATATTATCGAGACGAATAAATAGATTAACCTTGAAACAACAACGATTAATTACTCTTGCTATAAAACAGGCTCGTATTTTATCTTTCTTACCATTTCGTAACTATGAGAATGAGAAGCAATTTCAAGCCCAGTCAATTTCAATAATTACTGGTCCTAGACCCAGAAAGAATAGACATATTCCTCAATTAACGCAAAAGTTCAATTCCAATCGAAACTTAAGAAACTCCAACCAGAATTTAAGAAACAACAATCGGAACTTAAGTTCCGATTGTTGATGTTTTATTCGAAAGGGCCAGACCTATATAAAGAAAGTAATCCAGTTTTGATTCTTGTGTTTGTTATAAGAAAGAAAAATGGGGAAGAATAAATAGTTTTTTTATTTATTGCAACATGCTCGTTGATTCCTACCACTTAATCTTAATTTATTGTATCTTCCCGGAGTTCCCTCTCCGGGAATTCGGTTTTAATTATTCCTGTATATTACTTTTTTATCCATTTAATTGAGGATCTTTATTTTATTGGAAATCGTGTAAAGATTATTTGGATTTGATACAGCTACTTGTGCAAGCATTTTACGATTAAGAATCAATTCCTTCTTGTACAGATTGTGTATTAATTTACTATAACTATCGAATACTTTATATATCCGCGTTGCTGCGTTTATCCGAGTGATCCACAAACGACGAAAATCCCTCTTTTGCCTGCCTCTATCTCGATGAGAGGAAACAAAAGCTCTTCTTACTTGTTGAGTAATCATTCGATTAAGTCTTAAATGAGCCCCTCTAAAGTTTGAGGCAAATGAACGCATTTTTGTTCGTCGTCTCCGAGCTATATATCCTCGCGGAACTCTGGTCATTGAATCAAATTAACCTTAATGAATACCAAATGATTTCTCTTCTTTTAGCCATCCTTTTTCCCATTAATAACAAAACGAATTATTCCGATATATAAAATATGAATTCCAATGGCTTTTGCTACTGTAACCTTCCCAACCACGATTTTTTATTCTATTCTCTTCAGTTATTTCGCATAGAAATAACAAATTCTAACGATACTCAAAAAAATAGTGGGTTCCATCGTTTCTATGGTTCCCTTTTAAACGGTGAGGCCCTCTCTATACACCGGAGCCCTTTCTTTCATTTCATCAAAAGGTATTGTGAACTTGTATAGTTCACATTCTTTGGCTCTACCTATCCATTATAGAGTAAATAGCTCTTTTCACAATAAGAGTTATCCATACAGTGACGGCATTTAATTATGAAAGTTGGCTAAGTAGCTGACCCTGTTAGTCCGTTCTTTTAAGATAAAAGAGCATAAGCCTTTTTCTTTTTATTACTATTTCCTCCGCTTAATGGATAACCATTTTCTACCAATGGGGGAATTGCTTCTTAATTTCCAATTTAGATGATTGGATTTGCACCAAAGGAAACCAGAAATTCCATATACCATAGAAATCTAGGATAGAGAAGCTCTATCCTATTCATTGGTACCGATCATGGATACTTCAAAAATTGTCTTATTTGTTTGAACTCATGATCTGAACGAGTCGCACATACACCCTAGCACATGTTCCTCGACGCTGAGGACATCCCTTAAGCGCGGGTGATTTTCTAGCATTTCGTATTGGCTGTCTTGCATTTCTAATAAGTTGTTTAACCGTTGGCATGTCGTATGTATATAGAAAAAAAAAGGATTGGTTTAGATCGATCTTAACCTGATGATTGATCATCATGAAGTATTTCTATTTTCTATTAAATCGCAGAAAACCTGAATTTAGGTTTGAAATAAATTTACAAGAAATCCGGCCACTACCAATCCTTAAACATTTCTGGAAACCACACTGGATCAGTATCGCAGTGCTCGTCAATCATTTCATCCCCTACAATATCGACAAGTCCATAAGCTTTGGCTTCGTCTGCTGACATAAAAACATCCCTTTCCATGTCTTCGGATACAACCCAAAAAGGCTTGCCTGTTCTTAGGGCATAAACCCTTGTGATCATTTCGCGAACTTTGTGTAACTCTTCCACTTCTAGTAAAAATTCTGGTGTCCTTGCCCGATAATAAGCACTAGCAGGTTGGTGAAGCATAATCCTCGCGTGAGGGAATGCTATACGCTTGGTGGGTTCGCCTCCAAGCAGAATGAAGGATGCCATGGACGCAGCCATTCCGAGGCATATTGTATATATATCTGGTGTCACCGTTTGCATCGTATCAAAAATCGCCATTCCTGAGATTAGCCACCCGCCGGGGGAGTTTATAAACAAAAAAATATCGCTAATTCCATCTTCTATACTGAGATATACCATGAGACCTGTAATATGATTCGTGACCTCGCAACGAATCTCTTGACCTAAAAAAAGTGTCCTTTCTCGATACATAACATTGTATAAGTCAACCCAAGTCGCTTCTTCATCTCCGGGAATCCGGTAAGGTACTTTTGGAACACCAATGGGCATATTAGATTAATATTATTAAATTTAAGTAAGAAAACTACACTTTAATATGGAAACGTAAGAATGGAAGAGAAAGAAAGAATCCGCAGTTTATTGTCTTCATTTTTTTTTTCTTATTCTATATGAATACTATAGATTCTATTAATACGTAGATTGAAATAATACATATAAGGAAGGTAAGACAGAAAGAAAAAGGAATCGGTGATTGGAATGATAAACAAAGAGGGATAGGGATCTATTCTTCGTTTTTTCCAAATAGGCCAAGCTACCCATTGCATATTGGCACTTATCGAGTATAGAATAGATCTGCTTCTCTTTCTTCTTACGAACAGAATTGGCTTCTTATTTTTAATGGAATAAAATAAATATTCACGCTTTCTGACACAGAATCTCCCTAGAGGGGTTAGGTACATAGGATATGGATAGTCTTTTCCAATGCGATAAAATAAAGCGACATCGTGTCTATTTTTCTTTGCTAAAGGGGTATTTCCATGGGTTTGCCTTGGTATCGTGTTCATACTGTTGTATTGAATGATCCGGGTCGATTGCTTTCGGTGCATATAATGCACACAGCTTTAGTTTCTGGTTGGGCCGGCTCGATGGCTTTATATGAATTAGCGGTTTTTGATCCCTCTGATCCTGTTCTGGATCCAATGTGGAGACAAGGTATGTTCGTCATTCCCTTCATGACTCGTTTAGGAATAACCAATTCGTGGGGTGGTTGGAGTATTTCAGGAGGAACTGTAACGAATCCGGGTATTTGGAGTTATGAAGGTGTGGCAGGTGCGCATATTGTGTTTTCTGGCTTGTGTTTCTTGGCAGCTATCTGGCATTGGGTATATTGGGACCTAGAAATATTCTGTGATGAGCGGACAGGAAAACCCTCTTTGGATTTGCCCAAGATCTTTGGAATTCATTTATTTCTTGCAGGGGTGGCTTGCTTTGGCTTTGGCGCATTTCATGTAACGGGTTTGTATGGTCCTGGGATATGGGTGTCCGATCCTTATGGACTAACTGGAAAAGTACAAGCTGTAAATCCAGCGTGGGGTGTAGAAGGTTTTGATCCTTTTGTTCCGGGGGGAATAGCTTCTCATCATATTGCTGCGGGTACATTGGGCATATTAGCGGGCCTATTCCATCTTAGTGTCCGTCCGCCTCAACGTCTATACAAAGGATTACGTATGGGCAATATTGAAACTGTACTTTCCAGTAGTATCGCTGCTGTTTTTTTTGCAGCTTTCGTAGTTGCCGGAACTATGTGGTATGGGTCAGCAACTACCCCAATCGAATTATTTGGGCCTACTCGTTATCAGTGGGATCAGGGATACTTTCAGCAAGAAATATATCGAAGAGTTAGCGATGGGTTAGCCGAAAATCTTAGTTTATCAGAAGCTTGGTCTAAAATTCCCGAAAAATTAGCCTTTTATGATTATATTGGTAATAATCCGGCAAAGGGGGGATTATTCAGAGCAGGCTCAATGGACAACGGGGATGGAATAGCTGTTGGATGGTTAGGACATCCCGTCTTTAGAGATAAAGAAGGACGCGAGCTTTTTGTACGCCGTATGCCTACTTTTTTTGAAACATTTCCGGTTGTTTTGGTAGATGAAGAGGGAATTGTGAGAGCGGACGTTCCTTTTAGAAGAGCAGAATCCAAATATAGTGTTGAACAAGTAGGTGTAACGGTGGAGTTCTATGGTGGCGAACTTAATGGAGTAAGTTATTCTGATCCTGCTACTGTAAAAAAATATGCGAGGCGTTCCCAATTAGGGGAAATTTTTGAATTAGATCGGGCTACTTTGAAATCGGATGGTGTTTTTCGCAGCAGTCCAAGGGGTTGGTTCACTTTTGGTCATGCTACCTTTGCTTTGCTCTTCTTTTTCGGACACATTTGGCATGGCGCTAGAACCTTGTTCCGAGATGTTTTTGCTGGTATTGATCCAGACTTGGATGCTCAAGTGGAATTTGGAACATTCCAAAAAGTTGGAGATCCAACTACAAGGAGACAAGCAGTCTGATACCACATTGCTATGGTATCTTTCATCTCTCTTTTTTGATTTGACATGGGAAACATCTCCCATCCTTTCTTTGACTCTTTTTCTTTCTTTATCTTTATATGGGAAAAGATCCCAAATGACAAATGAATAGGTGTGGAAGTTATAATTGTAAATAAACCACGATCGAATCTATGGAAGCATTGGTTTATACGTTCCTTTTAGTTTCGACTTTAGGGATAATTTTTTTCGCTATCTTCTTCCGAGAACCACCTAAGGTTCCGACTAAAAAAATGAAATAATTTCATTGAAGTAAGAAGTCTCCCAGATGGGGAGACTTCTTACTTCAATTAGTCCCCGTGTTCTTCGAATGGATCTCTTAATTGTTGAGAGGGTTGCCCAAACGCGGTATATAAGGCATACCCAGTAAAGCTTACAAGTAAACCAGATATGGAGATGGCGACTAAAGTTGCTGTTTCCATTTTTATAGAATTTCAAGATTACAATGGATCCACGAAAAGATCTTGTATTTACAACTACAACGGAATAGTATACAAAGTCAACACCAATGATTAAATAGAATTTATGGCTACACAAACCGTTGAAGATAGTTCTAGACCTGGGCCAAGACGAACTCGCGTAGGTAGTTTATTGAAACCCTTGAATTCGGAATATGGGAAAGTAGCTCCGGGTTGGGGGACTACTCCTTTTATGGGGGTCGCAATGGCTTTATTCGCGATATTCCTATCTATCATTTTAGAAATTTATAATTCTTCTGTTTTACTGGACGGAATTTTAATGAATTAGGTTTCTACTAACTAAAACTACGAAGTCATTGTTTTTCCATCCAAAAAAGCCTTTCTACTTTAAGCTATACATTTCTAGACATTCTGGTAGTTCGACCGTGGAATTTTTTTGTTTTGGTATCTCTGGAATATGAGTGTGTGACTTGTTAGAATGGATCCTATTGATAATACATAGAAAGGGCCTGTTATCTCTATCAAGATGATTCTAATTCGTCGGATATTTTTTATTCTAGTATCTGGAACACGAAATAGATAGAGTGGATCAAGAAAAAAAAATGCAACTATGATTCATACTCACTATTCAGACCTCGCAACCAGACTGAAAAAAATTCAAGTAGTTTTTAATAAAAAAAAGAAATTTTCTTCCTTCCAATTTTGTTTGCCCAAAAGACAACTTTTTTTTCTCTCGATTTTGTCGAGTTATTACACGGATTCAATAAATGATCATCAAGCGGTTCTTATTCGAAGAACCCTTGCCTTTTGGTTAGCTTGAGACTCAATCATCGTGGCTCTAGTATGAATCTAAGGTTTTAATTGAACTGATTCATAGGATCGCAACAAGATAATTTCTATCAGAAAACTACTAGAATTTTTGCTTTATTTATTTACTAGTAAAACAAGAGTAAATCTGCATTACGCAAAAAAAAAAAAAAGAAATCCAAAATAGGGAAGAGAAAAGTCAAGAAGCCTCTAATGACCAACATAAGGGAAAGAAAGAAAGACAGATGAGCCAACTTGAGATTTTTTGGCATTATCATCACAAAGAATAAGTTCTGGATTTTTCTTATTTCATATCTTCAAGGCAAATCGACCCAATCCAGTGGCTGATGAAGTTTTGAACCTTTTTTTCTAATATCCGTTGAAAATTTGTGTGTTTCTGCTTGAGCCGTACGAGATGAAATTTTCATATACGGTTCTCGGAGGGGGACTCGGGTTAGTTACCTATCTCAATAAAGTATATGATTGGTTTGAGGAACGTCTTGAGATTCAGGCAATTGCGGATGATATAACTAGTAAATATGTTCCTCCTCATGTCAACATATTTTATTGTTTAGGGGGAATTACACTTACTTGTTTTCTAGTACAAGTCGCTACCGGTTTTGCTATGACTTTTTACTACCGCCCAACCGTTACAGAGGCTTTTTCCTCGGTTCAATACATAATGACCGAGGCCAACTTTGGTTGGTTAATCCGATCAGTTCATCGATGGTCAGCAAGTATGATGGTTCTAATGATGATCCTGCACGTATTTCGTGTGTATCTCACAGGTGGATTTAAAAAACCCCGCGAATTAACTTGGGTGACAGGTGTGGTTTTGGGTGTATTGACTGCATCGTTTGGTGTAACTGGTTATTCTTTGCCTTGGGATCAAATTGGTTATTGGGCAGTCAAAATTGTGACAGGTGTACCTGAAGCGATTCCGGTAATAGGATCGCCTTTAGTGGAGTTATTACGTGGAAGTGCTAGTGTGGGCCAATCCACTTTGACTCGTTTTTATAGTTTACATACCTTTGTACTGCCTCTGCTTACTGCCGTATTTATGTTAATGCACTTTCCAATGATACGTAAGCAAGGTATTTCGGGTCCTTTATAGGGAAGCCATATCATAGAGAAAGATAATTCGAATTTTCATATATCATATCGGGTAGGTTGTGGTATTTCATTGCTACAAACATGGGTTATTGTAAAATAAGACATGTCATTTGGATACTTTTCTTCAACTCCGAAGTATTTTGATACAAATAGTTGAAGTTCATTTTATGAAAGAAAATAAGGCGGATTATGGGAGTGTGTGACTTGAATTATTGATTTGGCCATGCAGATAAAGAATTGGATCTGCCACACTAGAATTCACAACCAAAGGTGTCTCCGCATCCAATCAACACGTAAGTCCCCTATCTAGGAAGGATAGGCTGGTTCACTTGAGGAGAATATTTTCTATGATCATACCCCAACCATGTCATCCATGAACAGGCTCCGTAAGATCCCATAGAGTGGAAATAGAATAAGTCATGTGACATGATCCAATTCTCTATTTATTACACTTACTTTTTTTATTATAGTATGGAAATGCATTCATTTTCTTTGCATCGATTGCGATCCGCAATACTATCGGAGTAAAAGAAGGTATCTAAAGAAGAACGTAGGCTAGACTTTTTGATTTTTTATTAGTAACAAGTAAATACTTTGTTTGGACGTAAGAAACTTGCGATATTGAGGGGATAAACACCAACTAATCAAGAGACATGAGACAATCCACAAAGCAATTGATCATGATCAAATTTGCAAGCCAACTTGGATATTGAGCATTTACCCATAAGAATAAGATTCTTTTCAATAAGTAGTTGTAGGTGCAACTTCGGAAAAGAGAATCTGATAAAGCTTTTCTTACCTAGAGTCATTGAGTCATTATATACCTTATTCTATTATGGATCTTCCACGGTCTTTTTTCTTTCATTTTTGCTCGAGCCGGATGATGAAAAATTCTCATGTCCGGTTCCTTTGGGGGATGGATCCTAAAGAATTCACCTATCCCAATAACAAAGAAACCTGACTTAAATGATCCTGTATTAAGAGCAAAATTAGCTAAAGGGATGGGACATAATTATTACGGGGAACCCGCGTGGCCCAACGATCTTTTATATATTTTTCCAGTAGTAATTCTAGGTACTATTGCATGTAATGTAGGTTTAGCGGTTCTCGAGCCGTCAATGATTGGTGAACCGGCGGATCCGTTTGCAACTCCTCTGGAAATATTACCCGAGTGGTACTTCTTTCCCGTCTTTCAAATACTCCGTACAGTACCCAATAAGTTATTGGGCGTTCTCTTAATGGTTTCTGTGCCAACGGGCTTATTGACAGTACCCTTTCTAGAGAATGTCAATAAATTCCAAAATCCATTTCGTCGCCCAGTAGCTACGACCGTTTTTTTAATCGGTACTGCAGTAGCTCTTTGGTTAGGTATTGGAGCAACATTACCCATTGAAAAATCCTTAACTTTAGGTCTTTTTTAGGGATTTTTCAGGTTGATTCATTCAACCGTGAAGTACCGTGCATAGGTATCTAGGAAATAGTTACTTCCAAGTGAATCTTCCCTAGATACCTAAAATCCATTTTATTATGATCCATTTCGCGAAAATATAGATTGTGCCAAAGATGCAAAATTGTTTTCTTTTTTCTTTTTATTCTAACTCGAAAAAGAAGAAGAGGAAAAAATTGCAATGGATTTAAAACGAGAACTTATTCTTAGGTAAATCGATTGGGAGATGCTTCTCTAGAGTGTCCCATATCTGTTTTCCATCTTCCATACAAAAACTGTCAATTCTCATAAGATCTTCTTCAGTCTTACTCAAAAGGTCCAATAGTGTATGTATATTGGCCCTTTTGAGACAATTATACGTTCTAGAAGGCAATTCTAATTGATCAATAAAAATGCAATTCAATGGAATTCCTTTTTTGTTTTTCTTTAGATTAGTTAATCTTTTTTGAAAGGTTAAAAGGGGTGGAGTAAACCTGTTTTTATTTTCTTCGAAACTAGTGCCCTCTTCCTCCGCGTGTAGAAAAGGAAGAAATAAATCAATCAAATTACGAGAAGCCTCATAAAGCGCTTCCTTAGGGGTTAAACTTCCATTCGTCCATATTTCTAGAAAAAGTATCTCGTGTTTTTCATTTCCATTCCCACAAGAAAAAATACTATAATTCACATTTCGAACAGGCATGGATACAGCATCTATGGGATAACTTCCATCTTGAGAGTTCTTTCTGAGTTCCGTGTGATATCCGCGATCTCTCTTGATCTGTAACTCAATACAGAAATCAATGGGCTCTGTCAAGTTAGCTATAGGTTGTGCCGTATCAACGATCTCTACGGAAGGTGGTAAGATGATATCTTGAGCAGTTATGTATCTAGGACCTTTGACGCAAATTGATGCGTCTCTAACTCCATAGAGATTACTTCTCAATACAATTTCTTTCAAATTTAGTAAAATTTCTTGTACGGATTCTTCAATACCAGCTATTGTAGAATATTCGTGTGGCACGCTCCCAAATTTTGCACGTGTGATACATGTTCCTTCTATTTCTCCAAGTAAAGCTCTTCGCAAGGCAATACCGACGGTATCCGCTTGACCTTTTCTAAGCGGGGACAAAATGAAACGACCATAATAAAGACGCTTACTATCTACTCTTGATTCAACACACTTCCACTGTAGTGTTTGAGTGGATCCTGCTACCTCCTCTCGAACCATAATAGACTAGTATTATTATTTGATCATTGAATCGTTTATTTCTCTTGAAAGCGTTTTAATTCTTTTACAGACGTCTTTTTTTAGGAGGTCGACATCCATTATGCGGCATAGGTGTTACATCGCGTATACAACTTAATCGTACACCACTTTTAGCAATGGCTCGTAATGCGGCATCTCTTCCACTACCAGCACCCTTTACCATAACTTCTGCTCGTTGCAAACCCACTGTACGAATAGCATCTACTGCTGTTCTTTGACCAGCATAGGGTGATGCTTTTCTTGAGCTTTTGAATCCACAAGTACCCGCGGAGGACCAGAAAACCACCCGACCTTGCGGGTCTGTAACAGTTATAATGGTATTGTTGAAACTAGCTTGAACATGAATAACTCCTTTTGTTATTCTACGTGCACTTTTCCGTAAACTAAAACGCGCATTCCTACGCAAACCAATACGCACTCTCCTACGTGAACCAATTTTTGGTATAGCTTTTGTCATATTTTATTATCTCATAAATATGAGTTAGAAATAACAAAAAGAAAAAAAGATACAAAGATATCCGTTTCAGGGTAAAATATATCCTTTACTTTAATTATTAATTATTTTATTTGGAATTTGGACGTTTCCGCGGGTACTTTTTTTACTTTTTAGAAAGTAAAGTTCTTTTTCGAAAGATTACCCCTGCCTTTGTTTATGCTTCGGATTGGAACAAATGACTCTAATTCGTCCACGCCTACGAATCAGTCGACATTTTGTACAAATTTTACGAACGGAAGCTCTTATTTTCATATTTCCGTATTCCTTTCTTAAACTATGAATCTAATCTTTGGGAAAAAATGAGTCTCTTCGCTTGAATTTTGGAACTTTGAATTTATTACCCTAGAAAAAAGAAAAACCTAATCCTTTGAATCTTTGGTATCCTTCAAATCTTCGGTATCCTTCAAATCTTCGGTATCCTTCGAGTCTTCGGTACGCTTCGAATCCTTATGGGGAAGTCTATAAATTATACGTCCTTTGCTTGAATCATAACGACTTACTTCAATTTTGACCCTATCCCCCATCAGTATTCGTATAGAACTAGACCGGATCTTTCCTGAAATATAGCCCAGGATGATGGTGTCATTCTCTAGGCGAACGCGGAACATTCCGTTGGGTAGGGCTTCCGTAACTAAACCTTCGAAAGTGACTTTTGCTTCTCTCGGGTTTTTTTTTTCTCTCCTATTTTTTTTTTCTGTCATATTTTTTTTTTCCCTATTTTTCTATTTTGATTTTCAAATAAAAAAAAACGTTGTATTTTTATTTGAAAAATAGGAAGTTCGAGATAGAATTCGAGTACTATAGGAGGGGCGATTACCATATATAACATAAGACTTCTCCCCCAATTCTGTTTAGTCGAGCTTCTCGATCTGTCATTATACCTCGAGAAGTAGAAAGAATAGCAATTCCCATTCCGCCCAAAACTTTAGGAATTCCTTGATAGTTGGCATAAATTCGTAAGCCGGGTCGGCTGATACGCTTTAAAAAGGTTCTAGTTCTATATATTCCTTTTCTAGTCTTTCTCTTTTGATGTCGCAAAGTTGAAACCAAGAAATATCTGTTACTTTCCTGATGTTTCCGAACACTTTCAATAAAACCCTCTCGTAGAAGTATTTTAACAATGTTTTCGGTAATATTTGTAGATACTACTCGAACTGTTCCTTTTTTATTCATGTCCGCGTTTCTTATAGAGGTTAGTAAATCAGCAATAGTGTCCTTGCCCATAAGACTCTAATTCTAGGTTCCTCCTAATTTTTCTATAATCAACATGTTTTCTTTTTTTTTCTTTTACTTTTGGATTTTAAAGCATATACGTGAGACATAATCTACTAATTTTTTCTTTGATCTATATCTCGCCTACTAGTATTTATAATACTTCAGGAGCTAATGAAACTATTTTAGTAAAATTCAATTCTCTCAATTCCTCGGCGATCGCGCCAAAAACTCGAGTTCCTTTTGGATTTCCTTTTTGATCAATGATAACGGCTGCATTGTCATCATAGCGTATTATTATACCGTCTTCGCATTTGAACTCTTTACATGTACGTACAATTACAGCTCGAATTACTTCGGATCTTTCTAGAGGCATTTGGGGCACTGCGTCTTTGATTACAGCAACAATAACATCACCAATACGAGCATATCGCTGATTACTAGCAGCTCCTATGACTCGAATACACATCAATTTTCGAGCTCCACTGTTATCTGCTACATTTAAAAGGGTCTGAGGTTGAATCATATTATTTTGATTTCAATTTGTTATTTCTATGCAAAAGGATGAAATAAATATTGTCTATCCATAAAAAAAACCTGGTTTTTTTTATCTTCAATACTCCTTTTTTGGGATGCTATATCTCTAATCGAAGAAATTGACTTCGTATGGGCATTTTACTGGCAGCTATGGAGATAGCTGCTCTAGCTACAGTTTCGGATACTCCGCCCATTTCATAAAGTATTCGACCTGGTTTAACAACGGCTACCCAATATTCGGGGGATCCCTTTCCTGAGCCCATACGTGTTTCCGTGGGTCTTAGTGTAACCGGTTTGTCGGGAAATATACGTACCCATATTTTTCCACCACGACGTGCATATCGTGTCATTGCTCTTCGTCCTGCTTCTATCTGTCTCGACGTGATCCAAGCGGGTTCAAGTGCTTGCAGAGCATATCTACCAAAACAAATATGATTGCCTCGGCAGGATTTTCCCTTCATTCTTCCTCTATGTTGTTTACGAAATCTGGTTCTTTTGGGGTTATAGTCGATGGTTCTTTCTTAGTTCCATCTCTACTGCAAAACTGGACATGAGAGTTTCTTCTCATCCAGCTCCTCGCGAATGAAATGAGAAAGCGTGCAAATTTCTCTAATTCCATAATATTTTGGAATATTATGGATAGATGCACATTAATAGATAATAGAAAAAGTTAGTAGATAATAGAAAAAGTTAGGGTTTTTTTAATATTGAATTTGTTAAAATAGAAAAATATATAGTCAAGAAAGAAGATCTAGAATATATCTAGATGTGTGTGTCTATTTATCTATATTCTATATTTATAGATAATGTAATCTTTCTTAAAAAAAAAATCTCCTTATTTTGACTCTTATTGAATCGCGGGAAAGTATTCTAATTCAATAAAGATTTCGCGGGCGAATATTTACTCTTTCCTGTCTTATTTGTTAATTTATAACCTTACCAAATAAGGCAATTTTTTTGGTTTGTTCCGCCATCCCACCCAATGAAGTCTTAGGATTCTTTTCAATAAAATCCTATGCAGTCATAGGTTCTGTCGTTCCCACTACTTCTCCTTTAATGGTTAGGTCTGAATCCCACAATGGAGCTTTCCAAAAATTTCTTTCCGAGTCAATTTTCTCAGTTTTATTAACCCGGGCCGCTCTTTATTTTATTATTGCTTAAAATTTCCATTTTTTGTTTCAAGTTACGATTTCGAATTCTCTGTTATTTTTATTATATTGATGCTTTATCACATTGCCTTTTATGATGTAACTCATAGACCATACATATTGGAATCCTATATCTTTCTTATTCTTCTTCCTTCTTTCTATCATCCCTCCTTTTATCCACATCCCTTTAGTTTTGCTTCACAACCTAGAATCCGTTTTCTTTTTTAGAGAAAAAATTGCAGTTGCTACAACTATATGATAGATCTACTCATTTATGATAGATGTATTTATTCATATAGTGACTGTTTCTTAGTTAGGATCTCGACAATACGAAGCAATAGGTTGGTTATTAGTTAATTTTCTATAATTACTAAGTTTTTTCTTTTTCTATTTATAGTAGGGTTCAGTCAATTTTTTTTGAATCTCCATTTTTGACTCTAAAGAAAAAACTAACGAGTCACACACTAAGCATAGCAATTATATTAAAAGATTTATCAATTTTCATTAAATCTTATAGAAAGAGGTAGAATTTCTTCTTTTTTTTCAGGGATTTCAGGAAAAATAAGGCTCTTGTCTTTTTTTATTCTATCACTGAACAGAATGGTAAGACAAGGCTAGTTATTCTTCGTCTACGAATATCCAAATTTTTACACCTAATACTCCATAGATAGTTCGAATTGGATAGCAGCAATAATCAATTTTAGCGCGAATTGTTTGGAGGGGAAGTCTACCCTTTTTGATGCATTCGGCACGTGCAATTTCTTTCCCTGCGAGACGACCTGCAATTTTTACTTTTACCCCCCTTATATCTGCTTTTTTAGTTAATTCAATGGCTTTTTTCATTGCCTTTCGGAATGAAACTCTATTTTTTAATTGGAAAGCTATATATTCTGCAAGAATGTTAGGTTGTCTATAAGGTTCTTTAACTTTTTCAATAGCAATATTAAGTCTCTGGTTTACAGAATTAACTTCCTTTTGTAGATCTTTCTCTAATTCTTCGATTGCTCCTTTTTTCTTTAATAAATTGGGGAATCCAATATGGATTATGACGTGGATCGTATCGATTTCTTTTTGAATTTCTATACGTGTAATTACTTCAGAACTTGAGCCTGAGTCCATTTTTCTATTATGTGTAATTACTTCGGAACTTGAGTCTGATTCTATTTTTCTATTCGAGCCTTTTTTCCTATTCTTTTGTATATAGTTCTTGATACAATTCCGTATTTTTTTATCTTCCTGTAGACCTTCAGAATAATTTTTTGGTTGTGCGAACCAAAAGGAATGGTGATTTTGGGTTGTACCAAGTCTGAAACCGAGTGGATTTATTTTTTGTCCCATATTTTTCTATTCTATTTTTTTTTTACTGGGAATCGAAATCTAAGATGGATCTAAAGATTATTTAGATTTCTTTACTATATTTAGTACAATTGTTATATGACACATGGTTTTTTTTATGGGAGAACTACGTCCTCGAGCTCGAGGTCTGAATTTTTTCATGATAGTACTCCTACTGACTTCGGCTTTAGTGATGAATAAATTCGCTTTGTCGAAATCCCTGTAATGAGTAGCATTTGCTGCTGCCGAATAAACCAACTTTAGGATGGGATAAGATGCTCGATAAGGCATGAGGTTCAGTATCATAACAGTTTCCTCGTAGTAACGCCAGCGAATCTCATCAAGAACTCTTTGTGCTTTGAAAACAGACATATGGATGCGTTTTTGTGCTTTGAAAACCCGTTCGAACTTAAGTAGACGATCGGTTGGAACTTTCCTTGCGAGTTTCCTTAGCCCACTCTTCTTCTTCTTTATCCTAGGGGTATACTTTACCAGTTTGAAACTTGTCATAAATAAGGTTATTCCCCGCCTACCTTTGTTTTTTTTATTTTGAATCTTTCTATTCTGAATTCAGTTAACGACGAGATTTAGTATCTTTTCTTGCACTTTCATAACTCGTGAAATGCCGAGTAGGCACGAATTCCCCCAATTTGCGACCTACCATAGGATTTGTTATGTAAATAGGTATATGTTCCTTTCCATTATGAATCGCGATTGTATGGCCAACCATTGCGGGTAGAATGCTAGATGCCCGGGACCACGTTACTATTGTTTCTTTCTCCTCCTTCATATTGACCTTTTCGATTTTTGCCAATAAATGATGAGCTACAAAAGGATTCGTTTTTTTTCGTGTCACAGCTGATTACTCCTTTTTTCCATTTTAAAGAGTGGCATTCTATGTCCAATATCTCGATCGAAGTATAGAGGTCAGAATAAATAGAATAATGATGAATGGAAAAAAGAGAAAAATCCTTTAGCTGGATAAGGGGCGGATGTAGCCAAGTGGATCAAGGCAGTGGATTGTGAATCCACCATGCGCGGGTTCAATTCCCGTCGTTCGCCCATCGCATTATTGCAAATTCCAAAAATGCAATTTTCCATATTCCTAGTTACGTATTTACTTACGGCGACGAAGAATAAAACTATCACTATATTTTTGCCTTTTCCTAGTTCTTCTTCCAAGCGCAGGATAACCCCAAGGGGTTGTGGGTTTTTTTCTACCAATGGGGGCTTTCCCTTCACCGCCCCCATGGGGGTGGTCCACAGGGTTCATAACTACCCCTCTTACTACGGGGCGTTTACCTAGCCAACACTTAGATCCGGCTCTACCCAAACTTTTTTGGTTCACCCCAACATTACCCACTTGTCCGACTGTTGCTAAGCAATTTTGGGATACCAAACGGACCTCCCCAGATGGTAATCTTAAAGTGGCCGATTTACCCTCTTTTGCAATCAGTTTCGCTACAGCACCTGCTGCTCTAGCTAATTGCCCACCCCTTCCACGTGTGATTTCTATGTTATGTATGGCCGTGCCTAAGGGCATATCGGTTGAAGTAGATTCTTCTTTTCTCTCAAAAAACCCCTTCCCAAACTGTACAAGCTTCTTCCAAAGCATACAGCTTTCTAGATGTATATGACGATCTCTAGACAGATGGATCTTATATGAATCGTATGATGAAGTACCACATGAGTGGATATATAGGAAAGGAATCCAAATCTGCCGAATCGCTCATGTTATGATCTTCTACATCCTAGGTCTCCGCGTTCCGTCATCTGGCTTATGTTCTTCATGTAGCATTCAGATCGAATGACTCTATGAAATTACGTCGATACTTCCACATATTATGGGTAACGTAGGAGACATCCCTATTTTCCCCGGGGGGTCTTAATTACCACTGCTTAGCTTTCAATTCGCCTCTGACCATCAAATTAAATGTGAATAACCCGTCCTCCTCTCTTTGAAACAAGGGGCGCTTCCGGTTCTGTGCGTGCTTCAAACAATTTTGTCTTCTCCATATTACCATATCTCTAGAGTCAATAATTTTCTATGAGGAACTACTGAACTCAATCACTTGCTGCCGTTACTCAACAGTTTTCTGTTGAGGTCTATCCCGTAGAGGTAGTCAAATTGGATCAGTGATCGATTTCTAGGTTTCGTCGTAAACCTAATTGGTTACTTCCAATTACGTAAATCAATAGTTCAAACCGCACTCAAAGGTAGGGCATTTCCCATTGATATAGGAACTTTTGTACCAGAAACAATAGTATCTCCAATTAGAGCCCCTCTGGGATGTAAAATATATCTCTTCTCACCATCCCCATAGTGTATGAGACAAATGTATGCATTTCGATTAGGGTCGTATTCTATGGTTACGATTCTACCAGATATGTCTTTTTGATTCCGTCGAAAATCGATTTTACGGTATAGGCGCTTATGACCTCCCCCTCTATGCCTTGCGGTAATGATTCCTCTGGAATTACGACCTTTACCACAACGGTGCCGTCCATGGATCAAATTATTTCGTGGATTGGATTTCACTTGCCTGTCTACGGTTCCCTTGCGTGTGCTCGGGATAGGTGTTTTGTATAAATGTTTCGCCGTATTATTAAGTATTCTCCTTTAGTTTTTTTCTCTATCTAGAAGTGGAATAGAATAACCCGGTTGAAGGGTAATGATCATACGTCTGTAATGCATTGTATGTCCCAGAATAGGTCCCATTCTTCTACCCTTTCCGGGTAGTCGATGGCTATTCACAGCTACTACCTTAACACCAAAGAAGAGTTCGACCCAATGCTTTATTTCTGTCTTAGTGAATCCCGATTCGACATTAAAAGTATATTGATTCTTTCCCAATAAACGAAGACTTTTTTCTGTAAATACTGCGTATTTGATTCCATCCATAAATCGACTTTCCCTCCTATGCTCTGAGTTCCAGTATCGATAAGAATTCGAGTTCTTATTGTTCTTATGTTATGGTATGAATATACCATACCAATTCGTTATGTATGGATGATGGATGAGATTCCATGGATAGAGAGCCAGTTCCAATAGACTTATGGAACGTTCCCGTTCGCGTGCATCCAGCAGGAATTGAACCCGCAAATTTACCAATTATGAGTTGGGCGCTTTAACCATTCAGCCATGGATGCTTAACAGGGATCATCGTACATCGTAAATAACCCATTTTCATATAGAAAGACATATCATAGAAAAATGAAATCGAAAATATTCGGAGATGGCAAATATTCGGAGATGACTATGAAAACACCTCTCTGGATCCTCGAATTGAAAGAGAGATTGAGAGGGATCAAGAATCCTAATTCTCGCTATTTGGAATGGATCCAATTCTATTGAGTCTGACTCATAGTGATCATTTCTCTTTAGCAAAGAATGACCTTGGTTATCAAAGGATTGAACAACCGGGATCCATTTACTTATGATACCTAGTTGACATTGATAACAAGGATCTAATGAATTATGAGTTTAATAGATCCTCTTTAGCAGAAAGACGTATATTCCTTGCTCATTATCAGACAATCACTTATTCCCAAACCTCGTGTGGGGCTAATCGTTTTCATTTACCATCTCATGGAAAACCCTTTTCGTTCCGCTTAGCCCTATCGGGTATTTTAGTGATAGGTTCTATAGGAACTGGACGATCCTATTTGGTCAAATACCTAACGAAAAATTCCTATTTTCCTTTCATTAAGGTACGAGGGCTTCTTATTCCACAAGAACGAAAGCACCTTTTCATTCTTTCATATACTAGGGGTTTTTACTTGGAAAAGACAATGTTCCATACTAAAGGATTCGGGTCCATAACCACGAGTTCCAGTGCACTAGATCTTGTAGCACTTAGCAACGAGGCCCTATCCATTAGTATTCCACATAAGAAATCCATTATAGAAACTAATACAATTAGATTGGCTCTTCATAGACAAACTTGGGGTTTGCGAGCCAAGGTAAGACCGGCTCGGGATCATGGGACCCTTTTCTATCAGATAGGAGGGGCTCTTGTACAAAATAGACTTCTAAGTAATAACCCCATAGAATCTATCTATATAAAGATAAAGAGGCAATCGTGTCAGGAAGCGGGTTTTTCTTTGGCCAAAGGGTACTTCGAACTTGGAACGAGCATGAAGAGATTAACGAGACTTCTTTCTCTTTTGAGTTTTTCTGGCGGACCGGTCGCGCAAGATCTTTGGTCTTCCCCCGGAACCGATGAAAAAAAGTGGGTCGCTTCTTATGGACTCGCTCAGAATGATTCTTCTCTATCTATAGTTCATGGCCTATTAGAAGTAGAAGGTGCTCTGGTGCAATCCTTACCGACAGAAAAAGATTGCAGTCAGGTTGATAATAATCGAGTGCCATTACTTCGTCGGTCCGAACCAAGGAATCCGTTAGAAATGTTTTGAAATGGATATTGTTCTCTCTTTGATCAGGGATTGCTATATGAAAAGAAGTGGAGTTTGAAAAAGGGAACGGAATGGTCAAACCGGAACTGCTAGAGGAACGAATTTTCAATAGCATAACTTGGGCTCCTAGAATATGGCGCCCTTGGGACAATCTATTTGATTGCAGGGTTTTGTTCCGAAGCAAAGATATCCGCGGAGGCCGGTTCGTTCGTCCTATTCTGATATTCAGGACCAAGAGGTACTGGATTCTCTTTCGGATAGGCCCTGAAAGGAGAAGAAAGGCTGAAATGCCAACGGACCTCTGTCTATTCTCTAATTCACCCGATCCGATAGTACCCGTTTTTGGAACGTCCAGTGCCAAAGTCACTGAATGGGTAAGTCACCAATCCAATCCCTTTGACAAATCGGGTGTCATAT